AGTATAATAATATATTCGAACGTAAACGTAAAAATACTGGTGTTTTTTGATGAAAGAAAAAAAAAAAGCCCCTTATCGGATTTGAACCGATGACTTACGCCTTACCATGGCGTTACTCTACCACTGAGTTAAAGGGGCTCCTTTAGCGCAATTCATGAATCAATTATTAATATGCATACAAGATATATCTATTCTATAGATTCTATAGAATAGATAGAATCTAGATATCTTGTATAATTTATTTATATATATATTATATACATAAATTATATATCTCATTTCATTAAAAATACATATTCTATAAGGATTCCATGGCATATATAATATATATATAGATTCTATCTATTTTTAATACACATAAATATATGTGCATTAGACTCAGCAGTAGACTCAGAATGGATAGTGGATGATTCCGGAACGAAAAATTGGATTTATTTCGATTTAGATATTATTTATTATTCTAGGGTATAGGTTGAAATACGGGTTGAGAAATAAAACTGGAATGAATAATTGTTTCAAGACTGAAATTGACTTCGATTTTATAGCTAAGGATCCTGACTTCATATTACGTCGATAATATATCGTATCGTGATTTTTTTTTTCTTTTTTTATCAATTAATGAAATGAAGTGAATAATGAATAAATAATATAGATATAGAACTCTATTTGAATAAAAAAAACTCTATTCTCTAGAGTAATAGTATCGAATCACGAATTTGCTATTTCTAGATGTCGATTAGAATGAATTAGTTAGGGAAAAAATCATGAATCAAAAAATTTTTAAAAATTATATCAAAGAGAGAAAAAGACCTTTCGAGTCTAATCAGACTCTTCCGTTATATTGACAATATAAAAAAACTTAGCATATGATAATCATCGTATCGTATACTATGATGGCGGTTGGGCAAGTATGCCCCCATCGTCTAGTGGTTCAGGACATCTCTCTTTCAAGGAGGCGGCGGGGATTCGACTTCCCCTGGGGGTAGGGTACTACAAAAAAAAGTTGATCGAAGCTTCTAACTAAGCCTAGAATGGATTCTTCCTGGGTCGATGCCCGAGCGGTTAATGGGGACGGACTGTAAATTCGTTGGCAATATGTCTACGCTGGTTCAAATCCAGCTCGGCCCAAGAATTCACTGATCCGCGATGAAATGCTATAGACTTTTTTGTTTTTCGTCAAAAATGATTAACGAATAAAAAAATTTCGGATATATCCTTACTCTGTTCCATTTTTTTGTTAGCAAAATTGGAATTTTTGCTAACAACCCTAATTTCAATTTACGATTTTCAAAATCGTATTCGTATTAATATTAAATAGTATATAAATATTCTATAAATATTATTCTATTCTCATTTTTTTAATAATAACCTATAATAAAAAAGAAAAACCGAATAAAGAAAACACTTTTTTGGTAACGATAAAGATGGATTTTGATTCGATTTTGACAGTACTGAACTACTAATATGTTCAGTGTCGTTCTCGATAAAGTATCAATATATCAGTATATCCCTCGTACCTCGGCGATCCTTACAAAAAAAACGAATTTAAAATTGAAACTAAACGATTTCAATGCAATACAATGCAAGTATAAATATATATACAATCCAAGTATCAATATATATGGATACTCGATAGCTTAATTTCATGGGGATTGTAGTTCAATTGGTTAGAGCACCGCCCTGTCAAGGCGGAAGCTGCGGGTTCGAGTCCCGTCAGTCCCGAGGGAAGAAAATCAATCAAATAAAAGCCAATAACATGAAAAAAAAGGATCCAAACTCTTTTTAGTTTTTAGAAAGAATGAATTTTTTTTTTCAGAGAAGTACTGTCGAAGACAGACTATACATAGTGAACCTTACTAGAAGATTCAATCTTTATTATATCTTACTTTATTTTATAGTATTAGTAGTATAATAATACTAGGACTTTTTTAGGATACTTGTTTGATTTCTGTGCCACGCAAATTAGATCATTAAAAAACGTGGTTAACTCCTTCTTCGTTTTTATTTAGCTTCTATTGTTTGTTTGAGTTGGTTTGTTTGGGAAATGAAACGTAAAAAGCATTCAAATACTACTTCATCAGATTCATCAGCTGAATCTACAAGGAATGGGGTCTAATTTATAGAAAAACAAGAAAGAAGGAGAAATAAAAAAATAATAAATACGAAAAAAAGAATCCAAACGAGAAAGGAAGTCGATTGAATTGAATCGTATGAATTGGCTCATGAATCCTATTTTTCATTTTGTATGGATAAAAAAAAGATCTTCCTATACTATAGTATTTTATACCATTTTATTTTCACCGATGATTGATTTGATAGCTCAGATATTTTATTAATGATATTGATCTGATTCAATATCATCGAGGTTGAATTCATCCCATTGAATTGTCGGATGAAAATTGGCTCATCTCTAGTCATCTCTATGGGATTAAATCCCGAATTATTGCCTAATAAAAAAGAAAAAAAAAACTGAGATTATGGAAGTCAATATTCTCGCATTTATTGCTACTGCACTCTTCATTTTAGTTCCTACTGCCTTTTTACTTATAATATATGTAAAAACCGTGAGTCAAAGTAATTAAGTTGAATAAAACTTGATTGTTTTTTGAGGCACCTATTGAAGAAATCGAAGAAATAAAAAAAAAAAAGGATTAATTGGAATTTCGCGTTGTAAGTGGAATGAGAATTAGCGGGATCTATTATCTAAGATCCGATAGTATGGTAGAAAGATGCTTTCTACCATACTAGCTAGCATACTTACAATTATTCTTATTGTAATGGAAGAAGTTGTATATTATATACTTTCTATTTTATGTATACAGAAAATCAAATATATATACATCAAACAAAAAAAAAAAAGAAGGGATTTTTTTTTTTTTTTAATAAAAAAGTGTGTCTCTAAAACAATCCATACAGCTTGATTCTTCACGTCAATCAATTAGTAGTGCCTTTAGAGTCCACTTCGCCCCCATACTACGAGGGACAGAGAAAAAGTAAAGACTACCATTAAAGCAGCCCAAGCAAGACTTACTATATCCATGTAAATTATGTCTCCTGTCTCTATGAAGGATATTCCACTAATGTTGACTAATAATAGTGGGATCACTGGCGCATAGTCAAAAAAAAAGGGGGATTATGACCTAACGCCGTTGATGAAAGGCTCCAATAAATCTGCTTCCAACAAGTTAGTTCTTATAGGATACTCTTTTTCTAGTGGAATCGTAAGGGGGTACGCATAAAAAAATACGCAGTCACGCGTTTGGAAATAGCAGGGGAATCTCCGGAATCTTAAGATAAGATGTAGAATAGAAAAGCTATTCTTTCTTTTCTTTTATCTAGGTTAGGTATTGGTATTAAATTCGGGAAAAGCCCTAAAAATGAATTTTGATTCAGGAGTAGATAACGATCTACTCCATCCCTCTGTTTCGCGTTTCATCTAATCATTACTGTCTAATATTTATCTCCGGGATCAATCCGAGGATCACTTATTCATTCTTGATTTTGGTTTATTGAATATTGAAAATAAATTCAATTCATTCTTTCTTTCACTTTCGGTTTAGAAAACGGAACTTCCAGATGTTTAGAATCAAACAACTATCAAAAGGCCTTTTCCTACGTTTGCTTATGCTGGCGAAAAACTAATCGAGTTATATCAGCCAAATCAAATAAAAGATTTGCTCCTTTTTGGTGATCAGGCGACACCCAGATTTGAACTGGGGAAAAAGGATTTGCAGTCCCCCGCCTTACCGCTCGGCCATGTCGCCAAACAAAAAGAATACCTTACGAAATAGATGAGAATAGTCTCTCTTTCTTTGGATGGGATGTACGATTCCTTAATTTCTTTCTTTTTTATTTCACTTGTATTTTTCATTTTGAATCCAATTTTGTGTAATCCCTTGCCCGAAATAAACCCATCGTTTTTTGTATTGGGTCCATTCCTTTGGTTATATGTTTATATGGATAGTCTCTAAAAACATAAATATCAAAAAACTTTCCCTCTCTTTTTATATTATATTGATATATTGAAAAAAACTTAATGTGATTTTTCCGTCACCAAAACCATAAGTCGGGACAAATTGGAACCATTAACTATGAAATATAACTTGAAATTGATGAATGATTCTTGTATTTGAATTGCAAATTTGAGATTCCTAATCCGTATTTTAGAATCCCTATTCTATATTCATTATATATATAATGAATATTTATAATTCAATATATTATTAATAATAGTTAATAGATAGTTAATCTAATAACTAATATTAATAATATATAACTTGATATATGGATAGTTAACTAAACTAACCCGTATTAATTCTTTTCAATAAACCTTTTTCTTTGCAATAAACCTTTCCATAGAATTTTAATTCTGTTTGCAATTAAAAAGCGATGGAAACCCCAGAGCAGAAATGCTTATACAAATAGCTAATCGACCATCTTCCCCCTATATGATATGATAGGATCCCCATAGCAAATTCTCAGTAAATTGCCGTGCTTCCCTTTTTCCGCAAATTGACTAGAAAATAATAATTTATCTATAGCACGGTATGTGCGGTCTCGACTCCACCCGCAATAAAACAGAAGGAAAGTAGGAAACATATCTAACATATCTATAGAAACGTATAGATAGATAGCTATCTATGCACATTTCATTTAATAAATACAAGCCCTATTCATTACTATGTCACGCACTTTGTTTGATTGTGATCCTATTTATTGGACTCAAAAATAGCGATTTCCTGCTAGATGAAATATCTCTTTGCTGCGAATCTTTTGTTGAAGAATAAAATCCATCCATAAGTGAAGTAATAAAAAGATATTAACTCTATATATATATATATATTTTTTCTGATTCTTTCTTTATCTCATCAAACAAATCGGATTTTCAATTTATTTCTTTTTCTGTTATCTAATTGGATTGGAATAGGGAATATCATAATAATAGTCTAAATTGAATCAATTTTTTTCTATTCTCTCTAAATATGCAAAACTCCCTAAGT